TAGGATGGCCTTTACGTAAGGATTATATTGCCCCTAATTTTTATGAAATACAAGATGCTCATTGAATAATCAGAAAATAATCTTCACTTCTACCACAACTACAACTCTAGATATTCAAAGAGATGAAGTCTCATTAACATATTATGGATAAGTTAAATAATGAATAAAGGAAATAAATAAAAAAAAAAAAAAGACAATACAATTAGAGAGATTCATTAAGATTTTCTGATTTTTAAGATACTTTTGGGGGATAAGCCCAGTCAATAGGCTGAAACTCAAAGAGTTCATGATGCCGAACTATGTACCGCGCACGTCATTTAGATGGGCTCCAGAAAGTCACATAGGAGGAAATAAAGAAATAAAATATGAAAAGAAAATAGAAAGAAATGAAAGGGGATCAGATTCTATTTATTTGTACTGTATCGGAGATGAATCTTGGCTATTCGTACCCTTCAATTCCCCTAGACTATACTTTTAGGTTTTTCAACCAACCAATTTACCTTTTGTAATATGTATGAAGACGAAGTATTAATATTTTCTTTTACATATTTTTTATACATATAAAAAAAAGTATAGACTCTTTACTCATCTTTAACTATTTTATTCTATAAATAGAATAAGTACATCCCCATATATTTAGATGGATAAATATGTATCATGATTTATATTATGTAATGAATATAATATGTATGTCGACCCATATTAATTAATTTGTAGAATAGATACTCATACAAATTGCTCATGTGCCAGGAACCAGATTTGAACTGGTGACACGAGGATTTTCAGTCCTCTGCTCTACCAGCTGAGCTATCCCGACCATTCCTCACGCACCATCCTCATTTTAATAGAGGACTTGGGTCTATGTCAATTAAAAAGACGAAAGGGGGATTGGAAAGTCTTATCCAGCCAGGTCCTGGTGGAATTTCTTGGATCTTCAAAAAAAAAGACTTTGTAAGTTTCAGTACAGTACGAGTAATAAAATGAATTATTAATTATTCAAATTTAACATTGGGATTCCTTTCTCAAAGATGTTCATTTGTACGTGTTTCATCTATATCACAAGGCTTGTGATAAGAAAAAAACTTTCGCTCAGATACGTTTGTAGAATTAGAATGAACGAGAAAGATAACGAATTTTGAACCGCTAACGAAATGAGAAGGTAGGATAAATAATTAGGGAATCAGATGGACCTTTTTGGGGATAGAGGGACTTGAACCCTCACGATTTTTAAAGTCGACGGATTTTCCTCTTACTATAAATTTCATTGTTGTCGATATTGACATGTAGAATGGGACTCTATCTTTATTCTCGTCCAATTAATCAATTCTTCAAAAGATCTATCAGATTTTGATGGAGTAACTGATTTGATCAATGAATATTTGATTCTTTTTTCAACTTATAATTGATTCACAACAATTCTTTCATTTTTCATGAAAATTAAAAGAAATACGGATTTGTGTTGTCATTAATCATTTGAAGATAGTATTTCAGTACGTATACGTATAAAGTTTTATTCTTCATCCTTTCTGGAGTGATTCTTTTACTAACGCACTGCAGCCAACTCGATTTGTTAGAACAGCTTCCATTGAGTCTCTGCACCTATCCTTTTGTATTATCGCTTTCTGAACCCTTGTTTGTTTTCAGAAAACCGGATTTGGCTCAGGATTGCCCATTTTTAATTCCAGGGTTTCTCTGAATTTGAAAGTTATCACTTGGTAGGTTTCCATACCAAGGCTCAATTCAATTAAGTCCGTAGCGTCTACCAATTTCGCCATATCCCCCCTTTTGTGATTAGGATCTCATTATGATACCGTTTTTCCTTTTTATTTCATTTATATTATGATGGAACTGTTGAATTCATTAGATAGCGGTTCTCATATTGAAAACTGTTTTCTTATATTTGGATTTCTTGTCTATCTTCTTTCATCTCTCTCGCAAACTCATATTTGGTCCAATTAGAATCTATTATTTCTCTATTCACAAATCAATATATAATATAGATGGATACATATCACATAATATAGTATACTTAATACTATATTATTATATATGAATATATAGTATTATTACACCTATATTATAATTCTACTTAATATATATTTTACATATATATACATTTCCCTTTTTATATCGTTTTTAGCGTACAATTTTGAATACTTGAACGGTCGATTCTTTTGTTTTTGTCTTATCTTTGCGAATTTAAAATAACTATAACTAAAAGGGAATCTATTTAATATAATAGCCATAACGAATCTAATGGCTATAACTAATAATTCCTTTTTTTTTTTGAATAATTAAATTTAGAATGAATTTATTTCAAATATTAGAATGGATAATTTAATATAATGTAATTAATATGTATTAATTATATGTTCTTCTATATATATAGAATAATAGAATAAGATTTGACTTTAATTACTAGATTATTTTTAACTTTTCAAATTCTAAATGTATAGAAAATTAAAATATTTTATGTAATAAATTTTATGTAATAAAATTA